TTTCCTTTTCCTATATCCGACCTAATGAAACTTTTTTTTAATATTAGAGATTGGTTGGGTAAAAAGTCAGAATTCGAAATTTTAGATCAACAACTCCAAATAAAAAAAAACAACCAGGAAGACGTAATAGAATTCTGGGAAAACATTCCATATGCACAAAAATCAAGAAGTGTTCTGTTACTAGCTCAATCAATTTTTAGAAGATATATTAAATTACCCTTATTGATAATAGCTAAGAATATTGGCCGTATTTTATTACGACAATCTCCGGAATGGTACGAGGATTTCCAAGATTGGAATAGAGAAATTTATCTAAAGTGCAGCTATAACGGTCTTCAATTTTCCAAAACGGAATTTCCTAAAAATTGGTTAAGAGAAGGTTTTCAGATAAAAATCCTATATCCTTTTCATTTGAAACCTTGGCACAGATCTAAGCTACGACTCTCTGATAGAGATCAAACGCAACAAGATGATTTTGATTCTTGTTTTTTAACAGTTTTGGGAATGGAAACGGAATATCCTTTTGGTCCTCCGCGAAAAACACCTTCCTTTTTTGAACCCATTTTTAAAGATATAGACTATAAAGTTGAAATCAGAAAATTTCATTTTAGAGTTCGAAGAGCTTTAAAAAAAATAAAAAAAAAAGAAGCAAAAGCATTTTTATTTGTAAAACAAATAATAAAAGAACTTTTAAAAGGAAATAAAATTCAATTTTTTATACCGAGAGAAATATATGAATCAAATGAAACTGAAATAGAAAAGGATTCTATAATAAGCAATCAGATAATTCATGAATCACTTAGTCAAAATGGATCTACAGGTTTGACAAATTATTCACAGACAGAAGAAAAAATGAAATATAGAATTGATAGAAGAAACACAATCAGAAATCAAATAGAAATAATGAAAAAAAAAAAAGTAACGCCGGGAAAAAAGAATAATGGAGAATCACCCCCAAAAATTTGGAAAATATTCAAAATAAAAAATATTGAATTAATAGTGAAATTTTTTATGGAAAAAATATACATAGATATCTTTCTATGTATCATTAATATGCGCAGAATCGCTCTACAAGTTTTTATGGAATCAACAAAACAAATTCTTGAGAAATACATTGACAATAACGAAACAAATCAAGAAAAGATTAATAAAACAAAACAAAATAAAATTGACTTTATTTCGACTATGACTATAAAAAAGGCTTTCGATAATCTTAGAAATAGTAAGCGGAAGTCACATATTTTTTTTGATTTATCTTACTTGTCACAAAAATATGTATTTTTAAAATTATCACAAACCCAGGTTATTAACTTCAATAAGTTAAGATGTATTCTTCAGTATAATGGACCGTCTTTTTTTATTAAGAATGAAATAAAGGATTTTTTTGGAAGACAAGGAATATTTGATTCCGAAGTAAGACATAAGAAACTTCCAAATTATGGAATGAATCCATGGAAAAATTGGTTAATAAGTCATTATCAATACGATTTATCTCAGATTACATGGTCTACATTAGTCCCACAAAAATGGCAAAATGGAAAAAATAAAGGCCAGACGTCTCAAAATAAGGATCTAAAGAAATGGTATTCCTATGAAAAAGACCAATTTTTTTATTACAAAAAAAAACAAAATTTGAAAGTCTATTTATTACCAAATAAAGAAGAGAATTTCAAAAAAAACTATAGATATGATCGTTTAGCATATAAATATATTCATTCTGAAACTAAGAAGAAGTCCTATACATCATTAGAAACAAATAAGAAGCAAGAAAATTCCACCAGAAATAAAGAAAAAATTGTTAACATACTCAAAAATATTCCTATCAAGAATGATCTAGGAAAAAGTGATATTCTATCTATGGAAAAAAATAGAGATAGAAAATATTTGGGTTGGGAATTGAATACAAATATTCAGGTTGAACCTAATAAGGACCAAATCCAAATAAGAGATAAAATTCATAATAATGGTCTTTTTTATCTTCCGATTGATTCAAATTACGAAATAAATTACAAAAAGGTCTTTTTTGATTGGATGGGAATGTCTTTTGATTGGATGGGAATGAATGAAAAATTATTAATCTTAAATCGCCTCATAGCAAATCCGAAATTATTTTTATTTCCAGAGTTTGTGATACTTTATCATAAATATAAAGAGAAACCTTGGTTTATCCCAAGCAACTTACTTCTTTTTAATTTGAATATAAATCCAAATTTTAGTGAAAATAAAAAGATCAAGGAAAAGCAAGAGGAGGATGAGGATTTTTTAAATTTTAGCCCATCCAATTCAAAACAATATTTTGAAGTAAAGAATCAAAACAATATTGAAGAATCTTTTTTAGAATCGATCGAAAAACTAAAAATATTTATCAAAGGAGATTTTCCTTTGCAATTAAGATGGACTGGACGTTTGAATCAATTGAATCAAAAAATGATGAATAATATCCAGATATACGGTCTCCTGCTTAGCCTCATAAATGTAAGAAATATTACTATATCCTATATTCAAAGGAAAGAAATGAATCTGGATATAATGAGGAGACGTTTAAATCTTACACAATTAACGAAAAAGGGAATATTAATTATGGAACCTGCCCGTCTATCTGTAAAAAATGATGGACAGTTTTTTATGTATCAAATCATAGGTATTTCGTTGGTTCATAAAAGTAAGCACCAAAATAATCAAAGAGACCGAAACCCCAAAAACGTTGCTAAGAATCATTTTGATGAATCCATTCCAAGACATAAAAGAAAAACTCTAAATAGAGACAAAAATAATTTTGATTTGCTTGTTCCTGAAAAAATTTTATCGTCTAGACGTCGTAGAGAATTGAGAATTCTAATTTCTTTCAATTTAAAGAATAAAAATAATGTGCATAGAAATCAATTATTTTGTAAGGAGAACAAGATAAAAAACTGGAGTCAATTTTTGGATGAAAGTGAAAATTTTGACAGAAAAAAAAATGAATTAATTAAAATAAAGTTCTTTTTTTGGCCTAATTATCGATTAGAGGATTTAGCTTGTATGAATCGCTATTGGTTTGACACCAATAATGGGAGCCGCTTTAGTATGTTAAGGATATATTTGTATCCCTAATTGAAAATTTTTAGTTTCCTATATATTCTGTTGTTCTATCTATTATATTTTTCATTTTTTCTGCTGTCCGTGATCTGTAAATTTCCATGTTATATGCAAGTAACCCGATGCACACATGTACTGTCTTACATCCCAGTTTAGGATAAAAAATAAGGAAATGGCGTATCAATTAAAGCTATAAATGAATCAACAGAATCTTTGTACTAAACTATTTGGTATCGTCTTTTTGTATCACTATCCAAATGAACTCAAAAATTCGGATTGATTAATGTTAATTGATAAAATAAATATAAAGAAATTATGATTATTGTGTATACTAGATTAAAATTTCGGACATTATTATTACTGATCAATAAAATACATATATGTAAAAAGGGGAGTGTCAAATTCTTTTATGGTAAAAAATTCATTTATTTCAATTATTTTGAAAGAACAAGAAGAAAACAAAGAAAACAGAGGATCTGTTGAATTTCAAGTAGTAAGTTTCACCAATAAGATACGGAGACTTACTTCACATTTGGAATTGCACAAAAAAGACTATTTATCTCAGAGAGGTCTGCGGAAAATTCTGGGAAAACGTCAACGGTTGCTGGCTTATTTGTCAAAAAAAAATAGAGCGCGTTATAAAGAATTAATAGGGCAGTTGGATATTCGAGAGAGAAAAACTCGTTAATTTGAAGAGTTAGTTTGAATTATTCGCTTAAAGTTTGATGAACTTCTTTTCGCTTTCAGCAATTCACGGAAGAATGAATCAGGAAAAACCTATGACTGTACCATCTACAAGAAAAGACTTCATGATAGTCAATATGGGACCTCACCACCCATCAATGCATGGTGTTCTTCGACTCGTTGTTACTCTAGATGGTGAAGATGTTATTGACTGTGAACCAATATTGGGTTATTTACACAGAGGTATGGAAAAAATTGCGGAAAATCGAACAATTATACAATATTTGCCTTATGTAACACGTTGGGATTATTTAGCTACTATGTTCACCGAAGCAATAACTGTAAATGCGCCAGAGCAATTAGGCAATATTCAAGTCCCTAAAAGGGCCAGTTATATCAGAGTCATTATGTTGGAGTTAAGTCGTATAGCTTCGCATTTGTTATGGCTTGGCCCTTTTATGGCAGATATTGGGGCACAAACTCCTTTCTTCTATATTTTTCGAGAAAGAGAATTGATATATGACCTATTCGAAGCTGCCACCGGTATGCGAATGATGCACAATTTTTTTCGTATTGGTGGAGTTGCTGCTGATTTACCTCATGGCTGGATAGATAAATGTTTGGATTTTTGCGATTATTTTTTAACGGGAATTGCTGAATATCAAAAGCTTATTACACGGAATCCCATTTTTTTAGAACGAGTTGAAGGAGTAGGCATTATTGGTGGAGAAGAAGCAATCAATTGGGGTTTGTCGGGACCAATGCTACGAGCTTCCGGAATACAATGGGATCTTCGTAAAGTTGATCATTATGAGTGTTACGATGAATTTGATTGGGAAGTCCAATGGCAAAAAGAGGGGGATTCATTAGCTCGTTATTTAGTACGAATCAGTGAAATGACAGAATCCATAAAACTGATTCAACAGGCCCTAGAAGGAATTCCGGGAGGGCCCTATGAAAATTTAGAAATCCGCCGCTTTGATAGAGTAAAAGATACTGTATGGAATGAGTTTGACTATCGATTCATTAGTAAAAAACCTTCTCCGACTTTTGAATTGTCGAAGCAAGAACTTTATGCAAGAGTCGAAGCACCAAAGGGAGAATTGGGAATTTTTCTGATAGGAGATAAGGGTGTTTTTCCTTGGCGATATAAAATTCGGCCACCGGGATTTATTAATTTGCAAATTCTTCCTCAGTTAGTTAAAAGAATGAAATTGGCTGATATTATGACGATACTA